AAATTTTTAAAATCAAAAATGAATATTTGTGAACACTGTGGATATCATTTGAAAATGAGCAGTTCAGATAGAATCGAACTTTCGATTGATCCAGGTACTTGGAATCCGATGGATGAAGACATGGTTTCTGTGGATCCCATTAAATTTCATTCGGAAGAGGAGCCTTATAAAGATCGTATTTCTTCTTATCAAAGAAAGACAGGATTAACTGAGGCTGTTCAAACAGGCACAGGTCAACTAAATGGTATTCCCGTAGCAATTGGGATTATGGATTTTCAGTTTATGGGGGGTAGTATGGGATCCGTAGTAGGTGAGAAAATCACCCGTTTGATCGAATATGCTACCAATCAATTTTTACCTCTTATTCTAGTATGTGCTTCTGGAGGAGCACGTATGCAAGAAGGAAGTTTGAGCTTGATGCAAATGGCTAAAATATCTTCTGCTTTATATGATTATCAAGCAAATAAAAAGTTATTCTATGTCTCGATCCTTACATCTCCTACTACTGGTGGGGTGACAGCTAGTTTTGGTATGTTGGGGGATATCATTATTGCCGAACCCAATACTTACATTGCATTTGCAGGTAAAAGAGTAATTGAGCAAACATTGAATAAGACAGTACCTGAAGGTTCACAAGCGGCTGAATATTTATTCCATAAGGGCTTATTTGATTCAATCGTACCGCGTAATCCTTTAAAGGGCGTTCTTAGTGAGTTATTTCAACTCCATGCTTTCTTTCCTTTGACTCAATAAATTAAGTAGTAAATTATTAAAATTTTTTTTATTTATATTAATATTTTATTTATATTAATATTAGATTATATATTTCTATTTATTTGTTATTAGATTTAGTATTTATTTAGTATTTAACTAATAATATTTATTCTAATTATATAGAATTATATAGAATAGAATTCTATTTTTAGTATTTATAATAATAATATATTATTTAATATAATAATATATCTAAATTCTAAAAATTATTTTCTATTCTTTTTTTTTTTTTTCTACTATATATAATATATCATTTATATATATACTTATACTCACTTAGATATACTTAGTATAAATCTATATAGAATTCTATATGAAAGTATACTTAGTATAAGTATATATGAATTCTAGTGATTATAAAATATTTTTATAACAATATAACAATAACAGGTAAAAATAAAAATATTCAATATTAATAGAACAATAAAAAAATAAATAAAAAAATAACAGGTACAAATATTAAATCGAGGTACCCATTCTATGACAACTTTCAGCAACTTACCCTCTATTTTTGTGCCTTTAGTGGGCCTAGTATTTCCGGCAATGGCAATGGCTTCGTTATTTCTTTTTGTTCAAAAAAACAAGATTTTTTAGATACGGGCGGTAGGGACAAATCTCATCTATTTTTTTTTATATCTCGAAACAATTCGATGAATTACTCCTAAAGGTTTATATCAGAATAGTGCTAGTTGATGAGAGTTACTTCGGAAACAAGGAAAAGTAAAGTCAAATTCATTTGGTTGGGTTATTTTCCCAATTCCAATAAAATACAACCGGATCTAATATGGATTGGCGATCAGAACGTATATGGATAGAACTTATAGCGGGGTCTCGAAAAACAAGTAATTTCTGCTGGGCCTTTATCCTTTTTTTAGGTTCATTAGGGTTCTTATTGGTTGGAACTTCGAGTTATCTTGGTAGGAATTTGCTATCTTTATTTCCGTCTCAGCAAATTCTTTTTTTTCCCCAAGGGATCGTGATGTCTTTCTATGGAATCGCTGGTCTCTTTATTAGCTCCTATTTGTGGTGTACAATTTCTTGGAATGTAGGTAGTGGTTATGATCGATTCGATAGAAAAGAGGGAATAGTGTGTATTTTTCGTTGGGGATTTCCTGGAAAAAATCGTCGTATCTTTCTCCGATTCCTTATGAAAGACATTCAGTCCATCAGAATAGAAGTTAAAGAGGGTATTTATACTCGTCGTGTCCTTTATATGGAAATCAGAGGACAGGGGGTCATTCCCTTGACTCGTACTGACGAGAATTTGACTCCACGAGAAATTGAACAAAAAGCGGCGGAATTGGCCTATTTCTTGCGTGTACCAATTGAAGTATTTTGAAAAAAAAATTCACTGAAAAATTCTTTCATTTTTTTTTTCGAAATATTTGAGATTTTTTATTTTGATAGAAAGGGCGCTCTTTCGTTTCGAAATCCGACTAATATTCATTACTTGAAGTGCTCTTTCATGCATTCATCGAAAGGGACAATTGCTTCGAATTTTAGCAATTGATATCTTTGGAAACAATATTTTTTTTCTTCATTCGAATTGGAAGTAGGCTCTTTCTCTTTCTTATTCTATTTGTGTATTCTTTCTAAATTCAAGAACTAACTCCCGAATTTCAAATAAAAAAAAAAACCTGAGAATAGATTTATAGGCTCTATGACTTGTAATAGAACTTATGCTTGATAGAAATATTCTTATCATATAGAGTTAACGAATGAAGTGAAGTTGAGTTCATTAAAGACGAAAAATGGAAAAAAAGAAAGCATTCATTCCCCTTCTATATCTTACATCTATAGCCTTTTTACCCTGGTGGATCTCTTTCTCATTTAAGAAAAATATGGAATCTTGGGTTATTAATTGGTCGAATACTAGGCAATCCGAAATTTTATTGAATGATATTCAAGAAAAGAGTATTCTAAAAAAATTCATAGAATTAGAGGAACTCTTACTCTTGGATGAAATGATAAAGGAATACCCGGAAACGCGTCTACAAAACCTTCGTATGGGAATCTACAAAGAAACGATCCAATTGATCAAGACGCACAACGAAGATAGTATCCATACGATTTTGCACTTCTCAACAAATATAATCTGTTTCATTATTTTAAGTGGTTATTCTATTCTAGGTAATCAAGAACTTATTATTCTTAACTCTTGGGTTCAAGAATTCCTATATAACTTAAGCGACACAATAAAAGCTTTTTCTATTCTTTTATTAACTGATTTATGTATAGGATTCCATTCGACCCATGGTTGGGAGCTAATGATTGGTTCTGTCTATAAAGATTTTGGATTTGCTCATAATGATCAAATTATATCCGGTCTTGTTTCCACTTTTCCAGTCATTCTAGATACAATTTTTAAATATTGGATTTTCCGTTATTTAAATCGTATATCTCCGTCACTTGTAGTGATTTATCATTCAATGAATGACTGAAAAAAAGATTCACTGATCCAATTCTAAAGTTTTTTATTTTGTACAAAAGCTAAACATTCAAAAATTGACTTATTCTTTTCTTTTTCTTTCTCCCCATCCAGGGGATTCCTCCTATATTCCAGCCCACTAAAATTATTTCAGTAAATAGCAGAATCATGGATAGGGAACTATACCAGTGACCGACCAAATTTTATTGTAGAACTTTTCAGGATCAATGATTGGACCATGCAAACTAGAAATGCCTTTTCTTGGATAAAGGAAGAGATTACTCGATCCATTTCCGTATCGCTCATGATATATATAATAACTCGAGCACCCATTTCAAATGCATATCCCGTTTTTGCACAGCAGGGTTATGAAAATCCGCGAGAAGCAACTGGCCGTATTGTATGTGCCAATTGCCATTTAGCTAATAAGCCCGTGGATATCGAGGTTCCACAAGCGGTACTTCCTGATACTGTATTTGAAGCAGTTGTTCGAATTCCTTATGATATACAAGTAAAACAAGTTCTTGCTAATGGTAAAAAGGGGGTTTTGAATGTGGGGGCTGTTCTTATTTTACCGGAGGGGTTTGAATTGGCTCCCCCCGATCGTATTTCGCCCGAGATTAAAGAAAAGATAGGTAATCTGTCTTTTCAAAGCTACCGTCCCACTAAAAAAAATATTCTTGTGGTAGGCCCCGTTCCTGGTCAGAAATATAATGAAATCACCTTTCCTATTCTTTCCCCCGATCCCGCTACTAAGAGAGATGTTCACTTCTTAAAATATCCCATATACGTAGGCGGGAACAGGGGAAGGGGTCAGATTTATCCCGATGGGAGCAAGAGTAATAATAATGTTTCTAATGCTACAGCAGCAGGTATAGTAAACAAAATCATACGAAAAGAAAAAGGGGGATATGAAATAACTATAGTCGATGCATCGGATGGCCGCGAAGTGATTGATATTATACCTCCAGGACCAGAACTTCTTGTTTCAGAGGGTGAATCTATCAAACTCGATCAACCATTAACGAGTAATCCCAATGTGGGTGGATTTGGTCAGGGGGATGCAGAAATAGTACTTCAAGATCCGTTACGTGTCCAAGGTCTCTTGTTCTTCTTCGCATCTGTTATTTTGGCACAAATATTTTTGGTTCTTAAAAAGAAACAGTTTGAGAAGGTTCAATTGTCTGAAATGAATTTTTAGGTCCGCGGATTTATCAACATATTAAGTTCGTAAAAATAACTAAATTTTTGTGGATAATTATGTAATTCTGTATAATTCAAAAATTCTGAAAAGCCCTTTACTTGTTTCTTTTCTTTTTCTATCATATTTAGAGAATTCCTTACTAGTCAGTCATAGTATGTATATTGTGAAGAAGACTATTTTACTTTTTCTTTGTTTCTTTTTTTTTCAACCCCAAGAAATTGGAGCGCTATAATTATGTCACTATTTTCGGATTTCAATGTCATAGAATATAAATATAGTCAATTAATACTTTGAATACTTTTTTTTTTTCTATTTTAATATCAGAAAATTCGACTAGATACTAAACATAAGATTAAGATAAATAAGCGGAGAATTTTAAGCACAATATAAATAGAAATTGGAAAAACAGGATTCTAGGAGAGATTATTTGTCTTCCTAGAGTCCTTCTTGTTTGTGTCGAAATATTCTCCGAAATATAATAATGCCTATTGATCCCTCTCGTCAAAGAATCCTATTCTTGGTTTAGATTTTTTCCGAGTTTTTATTAGAACCTTTATGACATATAATATTTTTTTTATTTATTGCATATAACAT